GGTCCCGGAGGAATAATATCAACCACTTGACGTCCATCCGATGGATCCGTTATGGTTATTTCATATCCCCCCTTTTCTTTTCGTATGATTTTACTTACTATGCCCGCTCCTGTAGCATTATAAACTGTATTGTTACTCTTGCTTCCGTCGGGATAAATCTGACCCCTTCCCCTATTCCCCCCTACGTATATAGGATATTTTAAGAAGTGAACATCTTTCTTAGTAGCGGGGTCGGGGGAAAGAATAGGAAAGGTGATTTCACTATATTTCTGACCGGGGACGGGTCCTATCACAAGAATATTTTTTTTATTAGGGCGATAGCTCTGAAAAGACAAATTGCCTATCTTTTCTTTCATCTCGGGAGAAATACGATCGGAAGGAGCTAATTCAAACCCCTCCGGTAAAATAAGAACAGCCCCCACATTCAAACCCCCTTTCTTACCATTAGCAAGAACTTGTTTCACTTGCTTATCATAAGGAATTCGAACAACTGCTTCAAATACAGTATCGGGGAGTACCGCTTGTGGAACCTCAATATCCACGGGCTTATTAGCTAAATGGCAATTGGCACATACAATACGCCCAGTCGCTTCTCGTGGATTTTCATAACCCTGCTGTGCAAAAATGGGATATGCACTTGAAATGGATGTCCGAGTTATGATATATATCATGAGCGATACGGAAATAGATCGAGTAATATGTTCCTTTATCCAAGAAAAAGTAGTTCTAGTTTGCATGGTCTAATCATTGATCCGAAAATTTATACAATAAATTGGGTAGGTCGCTAGTGTAGTTCCCTGTCCACGATTCTGCTATTTATTGGAATCATTTTACTAGAATACTATAGTATAGTATGAAAATCCGCCCGATAGAAAGTTTTTAATACTTATGTAGAACTACAAAGTAAGAAACATTTGAATTGGATTAATATCGGTGGATCATATTAATCATTCATTGAATGATAAATAACTACAAGTGACGGAGATACACGATTTAAATAACGAAAAATCCAATATTTAAAAATAGTATCGAGAATAACTGGAAAAGTGGAAACAAGACCAGATATAATTTGATCATTATGACCAAAGCCAAAATCTTTGTAGACAGAACCAATCATTAGTTCCCAACCGTGGGGTGAATGAAATCCGATACATAAATCAGTTAATAAAAGAATCAAAAAAGCTTTTATTGTATCACTTAAGTTATATAGGAATTCCTGAGCCCAAGAGTTAAGACTAACAAGTTCTTCATTACCTAAAATAGAAAAACCGCTTAGAATAACAAAACAGATTATATTTGTCGAGAAGTGCAAAATCGTATGGATACGATCCTCGTCGTGTATCTTGATTAATTGGATCGTTTCTTTGTGGATTTCTATAGGAAACTTTTGTAGATGTGTCTCCGAGCATTCTTTGATCATTTCTTCCAAGAAGAGGATTTCCTCTAATTCTATGAACTTTTCTAGAATACTTTTTTCTTGAATATCATTCAAAAAAATTTCGGATTGACCAGTATTCGACCAATTAGTAACCCAAGATTCCATACTTTTAGTAAATGAGAGAGAAATCCACCAGGGCAGAAATACTATAGATGCAAGATACAAAAGAGGAGTGAATGCTTTTTTTTTGCCATTTTTCACCTGTTCATTTTTAATTAACCCATTTCATTTGTCGACTCTATGTGATCAAATATTTATTTCAAACATGAGTTCTAGACAAGGTATCAAACCTTTGAATTTATTTTATTTGTGATTTTCTTTTAATCTAGAAAGAATACAGAAATAGACTAAGACTCCACCTCGAGTTCGACTGAAGAAATAATACAAAATCGTGTTTCCAGATATCTCAATTCATCAAATTCCAAACAAGTGTCTCCTTTCGATGAATGACCATATTCAAGAATAGAATAATTGAGAGAAAGATATTGTGATGATCAAATGAGCGGCAAAACAAGACAGAAATGGGCCGGTTATCATTATTAAGAAAACCCACTATGGGTTAGTAAAGAACACAAACGAAAGGATAAAAAAAGGTCGATTGACAAAAAGAAAAAGAATTTACAAGATATGATTTATCTGCATCTAAAGTATCACTTAGTTATAGAAAAAACGAGATTCTTGCATTTTTTCCCTCCTGCTGCAAAAGCATTCGTTCTTCAGCCCAGCTCCTTTTCTCAAAAGACTTCAATTGGTACGCACAAAAAATAGGCCAATTCCGCAGCTTTTTGTTCAATTTCTCGTAGAGTCAAATTCTCATCAGTACGGGTCAACGGAATAGCCCCACGGCCTCTGATGTCCATATAAAGGATACGGCGGGCATAAATACCCTCTTTAACTTCTATTCTAACGGATTGAATATCCTTTATAAAGAATCGGAGGAATATGCGACGATTTTTTCCAGGAAATCCCCAACGAAAAATACACACTATTCCTTCCTTTCTATCGAATTGATCATAACCACTACCTACATTCCAGGAAATTGTGCACCACAAATAGGAACTAATAAAGAGACCCGCGATCCCGTAGAAAGACATCACGATCCCTTGTGGAAAAAAAAGGATTTGCTGAGACGGAACAAAAGATATCAAATTTCTACCAAGATAACTGGAAGTTCCAACCAATAAGAATCCTAATGAACCTAAAAAAACGATAAGCGCCCAGCAAAAATTACTTAGTTTTCGAGACCCCGTTCTAAGTTCTATCCATATATGTTCTGATCGCCAATTCATACTTGATCCGATTGTATTTTATTAGAATTGAGAGAATACCCCAAATTATTTTGACTTTACTTTTTTTGTTTCCGAATGAACTCTCATCAACTAGCACTAGTTTAATGTGAACTAGCACTAGTTTGATGGGAACCCTTAGGAGTAATTCATCAAATTGGTTAGATCTAAAATAATAACATACCCTTCATATGATCCCAATATACATATATACATAGAGATCCACCAACTTTACATTTTAGGCATCCAGAAATCCCGAGCTATTTCAAACTAGCTAGAATTCAGTTACTCATAGATCATTTTCTGCAGGCATAAGAGCTTTTTCCTTTATGTTCGGCGGAAATCACATGTTCTGCCATATTTCCCGAAATAAATATCTGTGTTATGCTACAAGTCTAAGTTTCAAAAAAACAGATGAGATTGGGTCCCCTCAGATCTAAACAATCTTGTTTTTTTGAACATGAAGAAATAAAGAAGCCATTGCAATTGCCGGAAATACTAGGCCTACTAAAGGCACAAAAATAGAGGGAAAGTGGAAAGTTGTCATAAAATGGGGTACCTCGATTTACTATTTGTACCTGTTCTTATTTTTTTTAAATATCATATTTTTTATTTATACTAATTATAATTAATAATTGTAATTATTATGAATTCGTAGTTATTATTAATTAATTGAATTTGAAAAATCTTATTCGAGATATAAGTATCTAAGTGAGGATATAGAATAAGTCCAAGGAATGTAGAACTAAATAAATGGACTTATTCATCTATCGACAAATTTCACGAAAGAAAGAACTCGCGTTTTTATCTTGTTGATAGAGACTTCTTAATTAGTAATCGGGAATCTAGGTAAAAAAAGAGTTATCCGCAACTTGAACTTTTGATTCTTTCTACAATTAGATCTTAGGTCACCAAGGAAAACCCCATTCTTATATTACTTTGATTCCGATAAGCTAAGATTCCGATAAGCAAACAAGTAGTTTGCTACAAATAAAAAAATGGAACTTAGTGCGCTCTACTTGATTGAATTGGAATTCAAAGGAAAGAAGGCGTGGAGCTTAAATAACTCACTCAGAACACTTTTTAAAAGATTACGTGGTATGATTAGGTCGAACAAGCCCTTCTGGAATAAATATTCAGCCGCTTGTGAGCCTTCGGGTACTGTTTTATTCAATGTTTGTTCAATTACTCTTTTACCCGCAAATGCAATGTAGGAATTTGGTTCGGCAATAATAATATCTCCCAACATACCAAAACTCGCTGTTACCCCACCAGTAGTAGGAGATGTAAGGATGGATACATACAATAACTTTTTATTTGATTGGTAATCATATAAGGCAGACGATATTTTAGCCATTTGCATCAAGCTCAAACTTCCTTCTTGCATGCGCGCCCCCCCCGAAGCGCACACTATAATAAGAGGTATAAATTGATTGGTAGCGTACTCAATCAAACGGGTGATTTTCTCCCCGACTACGGATCCCATACTCCCCCCCATAAACTGAAAATCCATAACCCCAATTGCTACGGGAATACCATTTAGTTGACCTACGCCTGTTTGAACAGCCTCGGTTAATCCTGTCTTTCGTTGATAAGAATCAATACGATCTTTATAAGGCTCCTCCTCCGAATGAAATCCAATGGGATCCAGGGAGACCATGTCTTCATCCATAGGATCCCAAGTACCGGGGTCGATCGAAACTTCGATTCTTTCTGAACTACTCATTTTCAAATGATATCCACATTGTTCACAAATATTCATTTTTGATTTCAAAAATTTCTTATAATTTAATCCATAACAATTTTCGCATTGAACCCACAAATGCCTGTATTTTTGAGTTGTTTCGAGATCACTAGACCTTTGTTTTAGAGTTAAATTACTATTCTTCGTGTGGGTTCGTATACCGGACCTCCCACTTTCACTACTAGTTTTACGTTTATCAAAAACGCACCTATAAATGTAACTGTCACTACTATCACTTACAGTGGACGTATCAATACAGATTTGAGACTGAAGATAATTGTCAATGCAACTAGTAATGTGATTATTCCAACTAGATTGAGTATCAGACATGTAACGATTGTATAAGGAATCCTCATTCGTAGATCCATTATTCATATAACTAGAATTGCGATAACGGGAAAAAGAACTTTCCAATTCACTCAGAAAAGGAAAAGAAAAATCGTTGTCAATCTCAAAAATCTGATTTTCAATATCAAAATAGATAGAATAACTGTCTCCATTAATATCCCTAACTAAAAAAGTATCATCAGAG